AAACCTTACGGAAGCCCTAATATTCTTGCAGAATTTATAGCCGGCCAATTAAAAAATAGAGTTTCTTTTCGAAAAGCAATGAAAAAGGCTATTGAATTAACTGAACAAGCAGATACAAAAGGAATTCAAGTACAAATTTCAGGGCGTATCGACGGAAAAGAAATTGCGCGTGTCGAATGGATCAGAGAAGGCAGGGTTCCCCTCCAAACCATTCGAGCTAAAATAGATTATTGTTCTTATACAGTTCGAACTATATATGGAGTTTTAGGGATTAAAATTTGGATATTTATAGACGGGGAATAATAAAACTTTACTTGTCTTTCCCTTCGATCCAGTAATGGAACAAAAAAATAAAAATTCGTTCCTTTTTTATGTTCAATCAAAACAAAACCAAAATGAACAATTCTAATTCTATAAGATTGAATAAAAATCCCTATTGAAATAATAGCTATGCTTAGTGTGCGACTCGTTGGTTTTTTAGGGTTATAGGATTAAATAAAAAAAAAAAAAGACCAGCCTTTTTTTTTGTATAAACAAATAACTATAGAACTAATAACCAACTCATCACTTCACATTATCTGGATCCAAAAAACCAGTCAAGATATGATATATTGGTCATATCACTGTAGCAACTGAAATCTTTTTTGCATAAATAAAAGAAAAATAAATCTTATTCTAAATTGTGAAGCGAAGAAGAAATATGTGGATAAACGGAAGGGTGAAAGAAGGGGAGAAAAAACAAAAACAACGATATAAAATTCCATCCAATATGTAAGGTTTATGAGTCATCTCATAAAAAAGCAATGTAATAAAGCATCAATCAATATGGATTCATAAAAAAGAAAACGAATCCGTTCATAGAACAAAAAAAATAAGAGCTTCGAGCCAATAAAGACTAAGAAAATTGGCTCAAGAAAAAATTGCATTATGAGCTCCGTTGTAGAAATCAGACCTAACCATTAAGTAAGAAGCGATGGGAACGATGGAACCTGTGAATCCAAATCTATTGAAAACAGACTCATTGATCGGGATGGCGAAACAAACCAAAGACTAATTCCTTCATCTATTGGGAAAATAAAAGTCATGAGTTAACCCTACAACTAAAATAGCGACGAAAAGAGTCAATATTCGCCCGTGAAAACTTTATCTTCTTGGATTGATAATTTTTGCTCAATCCAATAGGATAAAAAGAAAAACAAAATAAATATTCGTTAGAACAAAAAAAAAGAATATGATATTTAAAAATATCAATTTAAAAATATAAAATAGAAATATTAATATGCTTAGTTAGCTAAAAAAGCAAGATATACAAATGAATAATAGACTTTTTTAAAATTTTATTATTCGCGAGGAGCTGGATGAGAAGAAACTCTCATGTCCAGTTCTGTAGTAGAGATGGAATTCAGAACCAACCATCAACTATAACCCCAAAAGAACCAGATTCCGTAAACAACATAGAGGAAGAATGAAGGGAATATCTTATCGAGGTAATCATATTTCTTTCGGTAAATACGCTCTTCAGGCACTTGAACCTGCTTGGATCACGTCTAGACAAATAGAAGCAGGTCGACGAGCAATGACACGAAATGCACGCCGCGGTGGAAAAATATGGGTACGTATATTTCCAGACAAACCGGTTACAGTAAGACCCGCAGAAACACGTATGGGTTCGGGGAAAGGATCCCCTGAATATTGGGTAGCTGTTGTTAAACCAGGTCGAATACTTTATGAAATGGGTGGAGTAACAGAAAATATAGCCAGAAGGGCGATTTCAATAGCATCGTCCAAAATGCCTATACGAACTCAATTCATTATTTCGGGATAAAAAGAATCAAAAGAAAAAGGTCTTGGGGATAAAAAAACAATAACAGGTGCCGGTTTCTTTCTTTGGACAAACAATATTTCTTTTTTTTTTTTTCTTCACTCTTTGCTTTGCATTGAAAGAATAGATTATAAAAAAATGATATGATTCAACCCCAGACCCTTTTGAATGTAGCGGATAACAGCGGGGCTCGAGAATTGATGTGTATTCGAATCATAGGAGCTAGCAATCGTCGATATGCTCATATCGGTGACGTTATTGTTGCTGTGATCAAAGACGCAGTGCCAAATATGCCCCTAGCAAGATCAGAGGTGGTCAGAGCTGTAATTGTACGTACTTGTAAAGAACTCAAACGTGATAACGGTATGATAATACGATATGATGACAATGCTGCGGTTGTCATTGACCAAGAAGGAAACCCCAAAGGAACTCGAATTTTTGGTGCAATTGCCCGGGAATTGAGACAGTTAAATTTTACTAAAATAGTTTCATTAGCTCCAGAGGTATTGTAAGGTCTTCTAAAATAAGATAATACCATTGGTTATAGTAAAGTATTTGAAAGAAAGAGATTAAGAAATATATTCAGAATTTTTAGTAGATTGTGTCGCACGCATATGCCTTTAATTTAAATTCATAAACAAATAAGTAAAAAAAAAACATGTTGATTATATCAAAATT